TACGTACGTGTACGTGGGTGTACGTACGTGTACGTGKGYGTCTGTATGTCCTGAAACCATTGACTGAATAGCACCTTGAATTGTGCACGGAGTTGATTAATGATAATGAATAAGTCCAGCTACAGGTTATTTGACTGCGTCAGGGCCGCGACGGGCATATTCCCTGAGTGCAGAGGTAAGTTAGAGTTAGTGCCGTTGCGGTCATAGATGAATCATAGCAGGTTCCCCCCCCCAAAAAATAAAAGATACCAAATGCATGACACCACAGTTATGTGTGATCATGGGCTGATTAGTCATTAGTCCATCGAGATGTCCTATTTGAGAGAATTAGTAGGATTGGAGTCAAGCAGTTCATGGCCCTGAGGTAAGAACCAGATGCCAGGTATAGTTCCGGTATAGAAACCCCCACGTTGATATGGGCCCGGAGCGAGAAGAGGGACATTACGGGCAAGGGTTGATGGTTTCTCGAGGCATGGTGATTAATCCCTTATTGGACCAGGTGACGTGCATTCATGAGTACCCTTGAGATGGTCTATTGTGGAGTATTGCAGTGTATGGTCTGTATGTAAGAGTAATAAGTATATGTACATGCTTATACGCATGGGGCAAAACACTAATGCACGATGTACATGGGGGGGGAAAAAAACTGCTTTCGGACCTACTGGGGTAGTACGGTGGGGTTATGCAATATATGAATAAAGGGTGGTGTGATATCAGGGAATAGTTTAAGAAGAATTTCAGCTTTGGGTGCTGATGGTGGAGCGAGTGCTTCTTCCTTGAGTCTTGGGGAGAGTAGTTAATCTCCATTTTTGGTTTACAAGACCAAGGTAATTAATATACTACAAAGACTCTTCATTTTAGGAGATTGTTTTCGACTATGCTGATGATTGGCATTAGAATCAATAGAATGGTAAAGTATAGGATGGAAGCGATTTGGCCAATGATAATAAAGGGGTGTTCCACTGGTTGTCCTCCGATCCATGTTAGTGTGATAAGGTCGGCAGTTAGGAGTCAAAATAAGCATTGACTTAGTGGTCGGAACATTATTCCGCGTTGCTTGGATGTGTGGAGTATAGGAATAAGTGCTAGGATTAGGATGGAAAACACTAGGGCAAGGACTCCTCCGAGTTTATTTGGAATGGATCGTAGGATAGCATAGGCGAATAAGAAATATCATTCGGGCTTAATGTGTGGGGGAGTATTGAGGGGATTTGCAGGGGTATAGTTGTCTGGGTCTCCTAGCAGGTCTGGTGAGAACAGTACTAGTGATAATAGAATTATGAGGAGAAGTAGGGCTCCTAGGATGTCTTTAATCGTGTAGTAGGGGTGGAATGGGATTTTGTCTGAGTCAGACGAAATTCCTGAGGGGTTGTTGGATCCGGTTTCATGTAAGAACAGGAGGTGAACTATTGCCAGAGCTGCAATAATAAAGGGAAGGATAAAGTGGAATGCAAAGAATCGTGTTAAGGTTGCCTTGTCTACTGAGAAGCCGCCTCAGATTCATTCTACTAAGTCGGTTCCGATGTAGGGGATAGCGGATAGGAGATTAGTAATTACGGTAGCTCCTCAAAACGACATCTGTCCTCATGGTAGGACGTAGCCCATGAATGCTGTGGCTATAGTCGTAAATAGCAAAATGATTCCGATATTTCATGTTTCTATGAATACGTAAGATCCATAGTACAGACCTCGTCCGACATGTATGAATAGGCAGATAAAGAATATGGAAGCTCCGTTTGCATGTATGTAGCGAATGATTCAGCCGTAGTTTACGTCTCGGCAGATGTGGGTGACTGATGAAAAGGCTGTGGCCGTGTCTGATGTGTAGTGTATGGCTAGGAATAAACCTGTTGCAATCTGTAGAATCAAGCATACTCCTAACAGGGATCCAAAGTTTCATCAAGCGGAGATATTAGATGGTGCGGGAAGATCAATAAATGAGTCGTTAACAATTTTGGCTAGCGGGTGGGTTTTTCGAATGTTGGTCATTAGTGTTCTTATAGTTGAAATACAACGATGATTTTTCATGTCATTGGTCATGGTTAGATTCCATGTGGGAATGATGATAACATACATTGTATTTGTTTTAAGTATTGTCTTTGTGATGAGCTTTGTGGGCTTTGCCACAAAACCGTCTCCAATTTATGGTGGGCTTGTGTTAATTATTAGTGGGGGGATTGGTTGTGCGATTGTGTTAAATTTCGGGGGGTCTTTTTTAGGGTTAATGGTATTCCTAATTTACTTAGGGGGGATGCTTGTGGTTTTTGGCTATACGACTGCCATGGCTACAGAGCAGTATCCTGAGGTATGAGTCTCTAATAAGGCCGTACTGGCGGCTTTTATCACTGGTCTGCTGTCTGAATTATTGACTGCTTGCTATATCCTGAAAGATGATGAGGTGGAGGTGGTGTTAAAGTTTAATGGCATGGGAGATTGGGTTATTTATGATACTGGGGACTCTGGGTTCTTTAGTGAAGAGGCTATGGGTATTGCAGCGTTGTATAGCTATGGTACTTGGTTAGTGATTGTCACTGGTTGGTCGTTGTTGATTGGGGTGTTAGTGATTATAGAGGTTACTCGTGGTAATTAAGGATAAATAGGCTGAGGATTATGGTAATTATAAAGGAGAGAAAGTATAGTTTGATCAGGCCTTTTTGGTTAGAAATTAGGGTAGAAGATTTCATTTGGAAGTATGAGATGGATTTTGGTAGAATGTTTTCTAGTCAGATAGTGTCTAGGAGTATGGATGCTGATTTTTGACTTATAGACAGGCTTGCTTTAGGTGCGAGGCGGTGCATAATGGTCGGGTAGTAGCCTAAAAGGTTTGAGAATTTGAAGTAATTAGATGGGTAGTTGAATTTAAGTCCTTGTGTTGTGAGGTTTAGTTCTAGTGCCAGAATGAAACCCAAGATGGTTACCGCGAGGGCAGTTATTTTCAGATAATGAGGCATAGTTATCTGTGGGATGGTGGTGGGTGTGATGCTGTGGGAGATGATATATCCTGCGAAGACACTTCCAAGAAGTAGACGTTTAATGGAGTTAATTAGGAGAGGATTATTCTCGTTGATAGGGGCTATAGGGGTAAAGCGGGGTTGGCCCAGTAGGACTTGGAGTAATATTCGGGTGCTGTAGGCGGCGGTCAGGGATGTGGCAATGAGAGTAATTAAGAGGGCTCAGGCGTTGGTATTCGACGTGTTAGCGGTTTCGATAATTAGGTCTTTGGAGTAAAATCCCGTGAGGAATGGCATGCCTGTTAGTGCCAGACTTCCAATGATTAGGGAGGTTGAAGTGAAGGGAATGGCCTTGAATAGTCCGCCCATCTTTCGAATATCTTGTTCGTCGTTTAGACTGTGGATAACTGATCCGGAGCATATAAACAATATGGCCTTGAAGAAAGCATGAGTACAGATATGGAGGAAGGCTAGATAGGGCTGGTTAATGCCGATTGTTACAGTTATTAGCCCTAGTTGACTTGAGGTGGAGAATGCTACGATTTTTTTGATATCATTTTGTGTAAGGGCGCAAATTGCGGTAAATAGTGTGGTGACGGCCCCCAAGCATAGGGTGAGAGTTTGAATGGTTTGGCTTTGCTCTATTAGTGGGTGGAAGCGAATGAGTAGGAATACCCCTGCTACAACTATTGTACTGGAGTGGAGTAGGGCTGATACAGGGGTTGGGCCTTCCATGGCTGAGGGGAGTCATGGATGTAGACCGAATTGGGCGGATTTACCGGTAGCCGCTAGTAGCAGGCCGAACAGCGGGAGGTCGAGGTTGCTGTTGGCTGTTATAAAGATTTGTTGGAGGTCTCATGTGTTAAGGTTTAGTAGGAACCATGCTATGGTCATAATGAATCCTACGTCTCCGATACGATTGTAGAGAATGGCTTGTAGAGCAGCTGTGTTTGCATCGGTTCGGCCACATCATCATCCGATGAGTATGAAGGATATGATGCCTACTCCTTCTCAGCCGATGAACAGTTGGAATATGTTATTTGCGGTTACGAGGATTATTATAGTGATGAGAAATATAAGGAGGTATTTAAAAAATCGGTTGATGTGGGGATCCGAGTGCATATATCACATGGAAAACTCTATGATGGATCATGTAACGAACAGGGCTACGGGCACGAAGATTATTGAGAAGTAATCTAGTTTGAAGCTTATGTGTAATTTTATGGTTTGGATTGTTATTCAATGTCAGTTTGAAATGATTATTTCTTGCCCAGAGTGAATGAACGCTATTGCAGGAATTATGGTGATTGCGAATGCGTAGGAGGTGGCTGTTTTTACATAGTATGGGTATAGCTTATTTTTATAGAGCTTAGTGGAAGCTAGGATAATTGGTAGGGTAAGTATAATTAGGGCCGTGATTATGCAAGAAGCGAATATATTTATTACTTTTATTTGGAGTTGCACCAATTTTTTGGTTCCTAAGACCAATGGATTACTTCTATCCTATAAAAGTTGAAAAAGCCATGTTTTTATGCATGGGAGCATGAGTTAGCAGTTCTTGCAACACTTTTTCGGTAGGCAAAAAGGTTTAAGCTTTTATTGTTAGACTCACAATCTAATGTTTTTATTAAACTATGCCTGCAGTAGATTGGTCCTAGAACGATCTTAGGGTTAAGGGATAGGAGAAGTAGTGGCAAAAGGTGTAGGGCTATTAGGGCGTTTTCTCGCGTGAAGGATGGTTTAATATTCTTTATGTGGTGTGTATGTTTGCCGCGTTGTGTGGTAATTAATATGTATAGAGAATATAGGGCGGTTATGATAATGTTTACTCCCATCAGGATGATCGTAGTGTTGGACCATGAGAATGAGGTTATTACTACGAACAGTTCTCCAATCAGATTAATTGTTGGAGGGAGAGCTAAGTTTGTGAGACTTGCTAGTAACCATCAAGCTGCTATTAGAGGGAGGATGGTTTGAAGTCCTCGTGCAAGGATTATAGTGCGGCTATGAATTCGCTCGTAATTTGAATTAGCTAAGCAGAATAGTACGGATGATGTTAAGCCGTGGGCAATTATTAGGGCCGTTGCTCCTATATAGCTTCATGGCGTTTGGATAAGGACGGCTACAATGACTAGTGCTATGTGACTGACCGAGGAGTATGCGATTAGGGATTTTAAGTCTGTTTGGCGAAGACAAATGGAGCTTGTTATAATTATGCCCCACAGGGATAGTAGTATGAAGGGGTAGCCTATAAAGTTGGTTAGGGGATTTAGTAGTGTTGTGATTCGTATTATGCCGTATCCTCCTAGCTTTAAGAGCACAGCTGCCAGGACTATGGAGCCGGCAATAGGGGCCTCTACGTGTGCCTTTGGTAGTCACAGGTGGAGGCCGTATAAAGGTATCTTTACTATAAATGCCATTATGCATGCTAATCATAGAAGAGCGTTGGATCAGGTGTCTGGCAAGGGTTGGGTTCAGTATTGTACTATAAGGAAATTTAGGGAGCCAATGGTGTTTTGCATATATAGGAGTGCTACTAGAAGAGGTAGCGATCCTATTAGTGTATAGAATAAGAAGTACAGCCCGGCGTTTAGTCGTTCGGTTTGACTGCCCCATCGAGTGATAATAATGAGGGTTGGGATTAGTGTGGCCTCAAATAGAATGTAGAAGAAGATCAATTCTGTGGCAGTAAAGGTTATGATCAGGAACAGTTGGAGTAAGGTTAGTATTGAAATGTATAGTTTTTTTCGGGTTAGTGGTTCTTTTGACAGGTGAAATTGACTTGCTATAAGCATAAGGGGCAGGAGTCACGTTGTGAGTGCTAGCAGTGGCGCTGATAGAGAGTCAGAGAAAAATAGCAATGAGGAGTTTAAAGTGTTGTCACTTGGTTGGTTTAGGTAGGATAGGCTAATTAAACTGATTAATAGGCTGTAAGTTGTTGTATTGATTCAGATTATGTTGGGCTTCGACATTCATGTTAATGGGATAAGTATGGTAGTGGGAATAATAATCTTTAGCATTGTAGGAGATTCAGGTTTTGTACATAATCAGTTCCATAAGTATTAGATACTATAACTAGCAATGATAACCCTAGTGCCGCTTCACAGGCGGCAAATACTAGCAGTACAATCGGTATTATACTGGCTAGTGTGAGGTGGTTGCTTAAGATAGTTACTGATATTATTACGAATAAGGATAGCATCATACCTTCTAGGCATAATAGGGATGATATTAGGTGGGATCGGTAGACTAATATGCCTATTAAAGAGAGAATAAATGCTAGAAAGATGTTGATATAAACTATGGACATATGATAATTATGAGTTGAACCATAATCTAATGAGTCGAAATCATTTGTTTTAGCTTAAACTAATTATCATATTCAGTTCATTCCAGCCCTTTTTCGGTCCACTCGTATGCCAGGCTTGCGGCTAGGAGGGAAATTAGGAGGAGCGCCATGATAAGTATCGTAGAGAGTTTGTTGGTTTGTGATGCTCAGGGTAGTGGGAGGAGGAGTGCGATTTCTAGATCAAAGAGTAAGAATGTAATAGCGACCAAGAAAAACTTTATGGAGAAAGGCAGGCGTGCGGATCCCATGGGATCAAAGCCACATTCGTAGGGACTTGCCTTGTCCGCATAGATGTTTAACTGAGGAAGTCAGAATGCGATCATTACAAGCAGTGATGCCAGGGCTACGTTAGTTGTTAGGGTTAGCATTATGTTTATTACTTCTTTTCAGGTCTGTCTGAAACTAACTGATTGGAAGTCAATTGTACTAGTTATACTAAAGAAGTATGATCCTCATCAATAAATAGAGACGTATAGGAATAATCAGACTACGTCGACGAAGTGCCAATACCATGCGGCAGCTTCAAATCCAAAGTGGTGATTAGATGTAAAATGATAATAAAGTTGTCGTATGAAGCATACAGTAAGGAATGTAGAGCCAATAATTACATGGAGTCCATGAAATCCGGTAGCCATGAAAAAGGTAGACCCGTAAACCCCGTCGGAGATCGTGAAAGATGTCTCGTAGTACTCAGAGGCTTGTAGTAGTGTGAAGTATACGCCCAGGGAGATTGTGATAAATAGGGCTTGGAGCATGTGTTTACGGTTCCCTTCTATCAGGCTATGGTGAGCTCAGGTAATAGAGACTCCGGATGCCAGGAGTACGGAGGTGTTGAGTAGTGGGACTTCCAGCGGGTTTAGGGGAGTAATGCCGGTGGGTGGCCAACAACCCCCGAGTTCGGGGGTGGGGGCTAGGCTGGAGTGATAAAAAGCTCAGAAGAACCCTGCGAAGAAGAATACCTCTGAGACAATGAATAGGATTATTCCGTATCGTAGTCCTTTTTGCACGGTGGGAGTATGGTGTCCTTGAAATGTGCCTTCCCGGACTACGTCTCGTCATCACTGGTATATGGTTAGTGTGTTAGTCGTGAGTCCTAATATAAGTAAGAATATTGAGTTATAGTGGAATCATATAATAAGACCTGACGTTATGAGAAGGGCTGAGAGGGCCCCCGTTAGTGGTCATGGGCTCGGATTAACTATATGGTAGGCATGAGTTTGGTGGGTCATTAGGTATTATCATGTAAGTATAGGCTTACCAGTAGGGTAAAGACATAAGCTTGGATTAAGGCAACGGCGAACTCGAGGATAGTCAGTAGGATTAAGATAATGAAAGTAATGAAGGCCGTGGCAGTGCTGATATTAATTAGGGCTAGGGTGGCCCCTCCAATTAGATGAATTAGAAGGTGTCCTGCAGTAATGTTAGCTGTTAATCGGACGGCTAGAGCCACGGGCTGAATAAACAAGCTAATAGTCTCAATAACCACTAGTATTGGAATTAGAGGGATGGGTGTTCCTTGAGGTAGAAAGTGTGCCAAGGATGCTTTGGTTTTATAGCGGAAACCGGTAGCTACAGTCCCTGCTCACAGGGGGATTGCTATCCCCAGGTTTATAGATAATTGTGTTGTGGGTGTAAATGAGTGGGGCAGAAGTCCAATTAGGTTAGTAGAACCAATAAACAGAATTAGTGATATTAGTATAAGAGCCCAGGTTTGTCCTTTCTGGTTGTGAATCGCTAATATCTGTTTAGATGTCAGTTGGATTAGTCATTGTTGAATGGAGACTAATCGATTGTTGATCAAACGGTTGGGTGACGGGAATAAGATGGATGGGAATATAACGATTAGTACGGCGATAGGAAGACCTATTATTGAGGGGGTAGCGAAAGAGGCGAATAAATTTTCGTTCATTTGTTCTCTCAAGGGGTGCGTTGGTTAGTTGCCTTAGTAGATTTGGGTCCTGGGTTATCTGGATAGTGGTGCTTTGAAATTTTCAGTTGAAATAAAATGAAAAGGGTTAGGACTATCGAGAGAATTATGGTAAATCAAGTAGATGTATCTAGCTGTGGCATTTCATTAAGGAGAGGTTGAAACTCTCAGTCTTTAACTTAAAAGGTTAATGCTTTATAGCTTCTTAATGAGTAAGACTGGTCTATGTTATACCATTAAGGCTGATCAAGTTTCGAAGTATGATAGGGGGACTATCTCAAGAACAATAGGCATAAAGCTGTGATTGGATCCGCAAATTTCAGAGCATTGGCCGTAGTAAAGCCCTGGTCGTATGGCTATTAGGGTGGTCTGATTCAGTCGTCCTGGGATGGCGTCGGTTTTTAGGCCTAGTGATGGAACGGCCCATGAGTGTAGTACATCCTCTGAAGAGATAAGTATCCGTACGGTCATTTCTATGGGAAGGACGACTCGGTTGTCGACCTCTAATAGTCGCAGTTCCCCCGGTTTTAATTCTTGTGTGGGGATTATATAGGAATCGAAGTTCAAGTCCTCGTAGTCAGTATATTCGTAGCTTCAGTATCACTGGTGGCCTATTGTTTTTACGGTTAAGGATGGGTTGTTAATTTCGTCTATCATATAGAGGATTCGAAGGGAGGGAAGCGCAATTAGAATAAGGATAATAGCTGGTAGAATGGTTCAGATTGTCTCTACCTCTTGTGCGTCTATTGTGCTAGTGTGGGTTAATTTAGTAGTTAGTATTAGTGAAATAATGTAAAGAACTAGAGAGCTGATTAAGAATACGATTATTAATGTATGGTCGTGGAAGTGAAGTAGCTCCTCTATAATAGGGGAGGTCGCGTCCTGTAATCCGAGTTGAAAAGGGTACGCCATAGAGATATATAGGGATCTCACCTATAATTTAACTTCGACAAAGTTATGTAATCTTTTACTAATATCCCCTAATTGAGAGAGACATAATGGTTATGATACTGGCTTGAAACCAGTCCTAGGGGGTTCGATTCCTTCCTTTCTTATTTTTGGATGACATATGCAGGTTCTTCAAATGTGTGATACGGCGGGGGGCACCCGTGCAATCACTCAACGTTTGTTGTGGTGAGTTCCACGGTTGCAACTTCTCGTTTAGATGCAAAGGCCTCTCAGATTATGAAAATTATTAGTATTACCGCTGTGAGTGAGATGAATGAGCCCATAGAGGAGACGGTGTTTCAGGTAGTGTACGCATCTGGATAGTCGGAATAGCGACGAGGCATTCCAGATAGCCCTAGGAAGTGCTGAGGGAAAAAAGTCATATTTACCCCTACGAATATGATTGTGAAGTGAATTTTTGCCCATGTGTCGTTAAGGGTATATCCCGAAAACAGGGGGAATCAATGAGCGAAACCACCCATGATAGCAAATACTGCCCCTATTGAAAGCACGTAGTGGAAGTGAGCTACAACATAGTATGTGTCGTGAAGAACAATGTCTAGAGATGAGTTAGCTAAAACAATTCCTGTTAGCCCGCCCACTGTAAACAGGAAGATAAATCCCAAGGCCCATAGCATGGCCGGAGATCATTTAATATTGCCCCCATGAAGTGTTGCCAGTCAACTGAACACTTTAACCCCTGTTGGAATGGCAATAATCATGGTAGCAGATGTAAAGTACGCTCGTGTGTCTACGTCCATCCCAACTGTAAATATGTGGTGAGCTCATACAATAAAACCTAAAAACCCGATGGACATTATTGCCCAGACCATCCCCATATAACCAAAGGGCTCTTTTTTCCCTGAGTAATAGGTGACGATATGGGAGATTATCCCGAACCCGGGCAGAATTAGGATGTAAACTTCCGGGTGTCCGAAAAATCAGAACAAGTGTTGATATAGAATAGGGTCTCCCCCTCCGGCAGGGTCGAAAAATGTTGTGTTAAGGTTTCGGTCTGTCAAGAGTATAGTAATCCCAGCGGCTAGTACTGGTAGTGATAGTAGCAGCAAAACAGCCGTGATTAGTACGGACCATACAAATAGGGGGGTTTGATATTGAGATATAGCAGGGGGTTTCATATTAATAATAGTGGTAATAAAATTGATAGCCCCTAGAATTGAGGAAACTCCCGCTAGGTGAAGAGAAAAAATCGTCAAGTCCACTGATGCTCCCGCATGGGCTAAATTGCCGGCTAGTGGGGGATATACGGTCCACCCTGTTCCTGCGCCTGCTTCCACTATGGAGGATGCTAGTAGTAGGAGGAATGATGGGGGGAGTAGTCAGAAACTTATGTTGTTTATTCGAGGAAATGCTATGTCTGGGGCGCCAATTATCAGTGGAACCAGTCAGTTTCCGAACCCTCCAATCATAATAGGCATAACTATAAAGAAAATTATTACAAAAGCATGAGCGGTCACGACTACATTATAGATCTGATCATCTCCTAATAAGGTGCCGGGCTGACCTAGCTCAGCTCGAATAAGGAGGCTTAGGGCAGTACCTACCATACCGGCCCATGCCCCAAACAGTAAATATAGAGTACCAATATCTTTGTGGTTAGTGGAGAATAATCATCGGTTAATGAACATAGGTAAAATGGCTGATAAAAGCATTAGACTGTAAATCTAAAGATAGAGGTTTAAGCCCTCTTTTTGCCAAGCTCTGTGGTGAATATTCATATTGAATTGCAAATTCAAAGAAGCAGCTTAGACGCCGCCGGGGCTTCTCCCGCCTTTTTTTTCTACGCGGCGGGAGAAGCTAGATTGAAGCCAGTTACTAGGGTATTTAGCTGTTAACTAAAATTTCGTGGGATAAAAGCCCATCAATCTAGTGAGGGCTTAGCTTAATTAAAGTGTTTGATTTGCATTCAATTGATGTAAGATAGATTCTTGCAGCCCTTATAAGTTTAGGGTCAGGGGTTAAGTATATGGTACTTGCTTAGAGCTTTGAAGGCTCTTGGTCTAGTCTAACCTAAACCCCTAGTCCAAGATTGATAGTATGGGTGTCAGTGGGAGTAGCATGGTTGAGAGGATAATCAGGGGGGATAGAAGAGTAGTCTTTTTTGTATGTTCAAATTGTCATTTTATTTTTATGTTATTTGCGGATGGGAATATAGTGAGTGCGGTGCTGTATGTGAGTCGTATGTAGAAGTACAGGTTGAGTAGGGCGGTGATGGCTATTAGTGTTGGTGGGATAATCATGCTGTTCTTTGTTAGTTCTTGGATGATTAATCATTTAGGGATAAAGCCGGATAGTGGGGGGAGTCCTCCTAGGGATAGTATTAAGGTTAGGATAACGGAGGTGATTAAGGGGAATTTGTTTCATGTGTGGGAGAGGGACAGGGTTGTGGTGGATGAGCTTAGAATGAATAATATGAATGTTGACAGAGTTATTAGGATATATAGGGCTAGGTTCAGGACTATTATTGTGGGGTTGTAGACGATGATGGCAGTTATTCAGCCTATGTGGGCAATGGAGGAGTATGCTATGATTTTTCGCAGTTGGGTTTGATTTAGTCCACCTCAGCCACCCACCAGGACTGATGTAAAGGCTATTAACATTAAGAGGTCAGTGTTGATAGATGGTGAGATTTGGTAGAGAACAGATATGGGTGCGATTTTTTGTCATGTCAGTAGGATTATGCCCGATGTGAGTGAGACTCCTTGTGTTACTTCGGGGACTCAGAAGTGGAATGGGGATAGCCCAAGTTTTATTGTGAGGGCAATGGTTATTATGATGGATGCGGCAGGGCTTGAGATTTTTGATACTATTCATTGACCCGAGAGGAGAAGATTAATAGTGACTCCTATTATTAGTAATATTGAGGCGGTGGCTTGCGTGAGAAAGTATTTCGTAGCTGCTTCTATGGCTCGTGGGTTAAATTTTTTTATTAGGACGGGGATGATGGCTAGCATGTTTATTTCAAATCCGATTCAGATTAACAACCAATGTGAGCTTAGCATAACGATTATAGTTCCGGTTATGATTGTCGCTATGATGATAGTGAGGATGTGGGGTTTTATTAGTACGGGAAGGATATAAACCAACATTTTCGGGGTATGGGCCCGATAGCTTAATTTAGCTGACCTTACTGTAGAATATGGTGTTAATTTGGCAGCACGAAGATCTTTGAATTCTTAGGATTAGGTTCGAGTCCTATTATTCTAGAAATAAGAGGGTTTAAACCTCTATTATTTACTCTATCAAAGTAACTCTTTTATCAGACATATTTCTTATGTTTGAGGTGGAATACTTGCGGTGATGATGGGTAGAGCGACATGTCATATACATAGGGCTAGGGTCAGTGGCAGGAAATTTTTTCATAGGAGATGTATTAGTTGGTCGTAGCGGAATCGAGGGTATGATGCTCGAATTCATAAAAAGGAGATGGTTAGGAGGAGGGCTTTAATAGTGAAGTTAACAGAGTAGAGTTCTGGCATAAGCGGGCTGTGGAATGCGCCGAAGAATAGGATTGTTGTGAGGACATTCATTATAATGATGTTTGCGTATTCTGCTAGGAAAAATAGGGCGAAAGGGCCTGCTGCGTACTCTACGTTAAATCCTGATACTAGTTCTGACTCTCCTTCGGTTAAATCAAAAGGGGCTCGGTTTGTTTCCGCTAGAGTGGAGATGAATCATATCATGGTTAGGGGTCAGGCGGGGAAGACCAGTCAAATGTGCTCTTGGGTGATGATGAGTGTGGATAATGTGAAGGACCCGTTTATCAGCAGAACTGAGAGGAGAATAATTGCTAGGGTTACTTCATATGAGATTGTCTGGGCAACAGCTCGGAGAGCTCCGATTAGGGCGTATTTGGAATTTGAGGCCCATCCTGATCAAAGGATGGAGTACACGGCTAGGCTTGATATTGCTAGCATAAATAGGACTCCTAGGTTCATATTGATGAGTGGGTAGGGTATGGGGAGGGGAATTCATATGGTTAGGGCTAGTGATAGGGCTAGGATAGGTGCCAGAATAAATATCGATATAGAGGATGTGAGGGGTCGTAAGGGTTCTTTCGTAAAAAGTTTTACTGCATCAGCGATTGGTTGGAGGAGGCCATAGGGGCCCACAATATTAGGCCCTTTTCGGAGTTGTATGTAGCCTAGGACTTTTCGTTCAACAAGGGTAAGAAAGGCTACGGCTAGAAGAATTGGGACAATGAGAGAGATGATGTTGATAAAGAACATGATGTTAGGGAGAGGAGTTGAACCTCTGGGGATAAAGGTTTAAGTTTTACGCAATTACCGGGCTCTGCCACCCTAACAAAGCCCTCCTTTCTTGGGCTCATATGTGGGTAAACTGGTTAGATTGAGTTTAACTTCATCTATTGGATTTAAGGCGCCTTTGTGAGGTAGGCCTTACTTCTCTTGTCCTTTCGTACTGGGAGAAGTTGTTTAATAGATAGAAACCGACCTGGATTACTCCGGTCTGAACTCAGATCACGTAGGACTTTAATCGTTGAACAAACGAACCCTTAATAGCTGCTGCACCATTAGGATGTCCTGATCCAACATCGAGGTCGTAAACCCTATTGTCGATATGGACTCTTGAATAGGATTGCGCTGTTATCCCTAGGGTAACTTGTTCCGTTGATCAATAAAATTGGATCAATTAGTGATACTACATTTTGACTGGTAAGTCTAGATTTTAATCACTCGGAAGTTTTGTTATGCTCCGAGGTCACCCCAACCTAAATTGTTAGCCCATAGCTATGGCGAAGTGTTACACCTAGTAGGTAGATATTAACCATGAGTTTGGGCTAATTAATTAAAGCTCCATAGGGTCTTCTCGTCTTATTTTGGTATTCCCGCCTCTTCACGGGAAGGTCAATTTCACTGATTGGAAGCAAGAGACAGTCAAACCCTCGTGTGGCCATTCATACAAGTCCCTATTTAGGGAACAAATGATTATGCTACCTTTGCACGGTCAGGATACCGCGGCCGTTAAACAAATGTCACTGGGCAGGCAGTGCCTCCAATACTAGGGATGCTGGAGGTGATGTTTTTGGTAAACAGGCGGGGTTTATGTTTGCCGAGTTCCTTTTGCTTCTTTTAATCTTTCCCTGGGTGCATGCCTGTGTCGGGTTAACAATTGGGTGGATAAGTATTTTATTTTTGGGTTGATTTTATCAGGTTGTTAACTATCAGCGGTCTATCCGTTTCTGATATAAGCTTATGCGGGGAGAAATAATTCTTGTTACTCATACTAGCATTATCGCTTCTATATTTTAATAGAATAACCCAGGGGGTGTATTAGGAGTTGATTTAATATGGTTGGTATTTAGTTGCATTATTTGTTGAGCTTGAACGCTTTCTCAATTGATGGCTGCTTTTAAGCCTACCATGGTGGTGTAAATATGTACTCTCTAATAAAGGTTGTGTCCTTGTTCTAAAAAGCTGTACCTTTTTAGACTATAATTTAAATCTACATTAGAATTTCGTTTTTTATAGGTAAATTTAAAGTTGAACTAAAATTCTGTCTGTGGGTAACCAGCTATCACCAGGCTCGTTGGGCTTTTCACCTCTACCTACAAATCTTCTCACTATTTTGCCACATAGATGAGTTGATCCTTTTAGATTGTTCGTAGGTAGCTCGTCTGGTTTCGGGGGACTTAGCTTAAGTTCTCTTTGTTAAGTTATTTCTGGCTAGTTCATTATGCAAAAGGTAAAAGGGGTAATCTTTGCTGTTTTGTACTTTTAAAATGTCTTTCATCATTCCCTTACGGTACTATCTCTATTGCTCCAGTGTATAATTTCTATCTCCTATACTCTTATGATTAACTAAATGTTTTGTTTTATGGGTCTGTGGTATTTGAATTTGGGGTTGGTTGGGCTAGCTTTTGTTCAAAGTGGTCATGAGTTATGAAATCTTCTGGGTGTAAGCCAGGTGCTTTAATTAAGCTACACTTTGGTTGATCCAAGCACACCTTCCGGTACGCTTACCTTGTTACGACTTATCTCCTCTCGTTTTTTAGGTTGGTTAATATGATTGTGGTTTAGTTTATTTACTCGAGGAGGGTGACGGGCGGTGTGTGCGTGCTTCATGGCCCTATTCAATTAAGCTCTCTATTCTTAATTTACTACTAAATCCTCCTTCAGTTTTTAGTTTCATAAAAACTTTCGTGAAATATTCTTAGAGCAGAAAATGTAGCCCATTTCTTCCCATCCCATAAGCTACACCTTGACCTAACTTCTTTATGTAGGATAATTGTGCTTACTATTCTACCTTTTGAGGGTTTGCTGAAGATGGCGGTATATAGACTGTATTAGCAAGGGATGGTGAGGTTTATCGGGGTTTATCGATTACAGAACAGGCTCCTCTAGAGGGATGTAAAGCACCGCCAAGTCCTTTGAGTTTTAAGCTGTTGCTAGTAGTTCTCTGGCGAATTGTTTTGTTGTAAAATCATTTATGTTTAGGGCTAAGCATAGTGGGGTATCTAATCCCAGTTTGGGTCTTAGCTATCGTGTAGTCAGAGGTTCTTAAAGTCACTTTCGTAGCATATTTTATGATAACTGCAGCTTTTTACAGCTTAGTTAAATTTTAACTTTAGTACAATATCATCTTAAACACGCTTTACGCCGTGGGCCTATTAGTTTGGGTTAATCGTATGGCCGCGGTGGCTGGCACGAAATTTACCAACCCTCTTCAGTATAACTTAGTCAAACTTTCGTTTATGGCTTAATTTTTATCACTGCTGTGTCCCGTGGGGGTGTGGCGTAGCAAGGTGTTGTGAGCTACTTAGTAGTGTGCTTGATACCTGCTCCTTTGGATCGTTGGTGATTTTGAGGGCATTCTCACTGGGGCGCGGAGACTTGCATGTGTAAGTTTACTGAGGATTAATAGGAAGGCTAGGACCAAACCTTTGTGTTTATGGAGTCTTATGACTCATCTTGGCATTTTCAGTGCCTTGCTTTATTAATTAAGCTACATTAACTTGTGTTTGTAAAATTATGTTTAATATTTTTTGGTGTGGTTTTATAATAAGTAAAAAAGAGAAAAAAATAAGGGGATGCTATCTATAGATAGACTGCGAGATTAGGCGTGTGTAAGATCGCCGTGTCAAGTTAACTGGAGTTACGGTGTGTTTGTATAAATTTAAATAAGACTTGTAGACGTTGCATGTACTTAGTCCTGTTTTTGGGGTTTGGCAGGGCATAAATAAGTGTATGGTTGACGGTATGAGTTTATGGGGG